AAACCTTGGCACAAATCTAAGCTACGACTCTCTGATAGAGATCAAAAGCAACAAGATGATTTTGATTCTTGTTTTTTAACAGTTTTTGGAATGGAAACGGAATATCCTTTTGGTCCTCCGCGAAAAACACCTTCCTTTTTTGAACCAATTTTGAAAGATATAGACTATAAAGTCAAAATAAGAAAATTGACTTTTAGAGTTCGAAGAGCTTTAAAAAAAATAAAAAAAAAACAAGAAAAAGCATTTTTATTTGTAAAACAAATAATAAAAGAACTTTTAAAAGGAAAGAAAATTCCATTATTTATACCGCGAGAAATATACGAATCAAATGAAACTGAAATAGAAAAGGATTCGATAATAAGCAATCCGCTAATTCATGAATCACTTAGTCAAAAAACATCTACGGGTTTCACAAATTATTCACAGGCAGAAGAAGAAATGAAACATAGAATTGATAGAAGAAACACAATCATAAATCAAATAGAAACAAAGAAAAAAAATAAAAAGAATAATGGAGAATCACCGCCAAAAATTTGGAAAATATTAAAAAAAAAATATATTGAATTAATCGTTCAATTTTTCTTTGAAAAAATATACATAGATATATTTCTATGTATCATTAATATGCGCAGAACCGCTCTACAACTTTTTATGGAATCAACAAACAAAATTATTAAGAAATACTTTGACAATAATGAAACAAATAAAGAAAAGATAAAAAAAAAAAATAAAATGTACTTAATTTCGACTATCAATATAAAAAAGGCGTTTGATAATCTTAGAAATAGTAAGGGGAAGTCACATATTTTTTTTGATTTATCTTACTTGTCACAAAAATATGTATTTTTAAAATTATCGCAAACCGGGGTTATTCACTTCAATAAGTTAAGATCTATTCTTCAGTATAACGGACCGTCTTTTTTTCTTAAGAATGAAATAAAGGATTTTTTTGGAAGACAGGGAATATTTGATTCCGAAGTAACACATAATCAACTTCCAAATTATGGAAAGAATCCCTGGAAAAACTGGTTAAGAGGTCATTATCAATACGATTTATCTCAGATTACATGGTCTAGATTAGTCCCACAAGAAGGGCGAAATGGAAAAAAGAAATGCCAGGCGTCTCAAAATAAGGATCTAAAGAAATGGTATTCCTATGAAAAAGACCAATTATTTGATTACAAAAAAAAAAAAAACTCGAAAGCCTATTTATTACCAAATCAAGAAGATAATTTTCAAAAAAACTATAGATATGATCGTTTATCATATCAATATATTCATTCTGAAACTAAAAAGAAGTCCTATATTTATAGATCATCATTAGAAATAAATAAGAAATTAGAAAATTCCACCAGAAAGAAAGAAAAAATTGTTAACATACTCAAAAATATTCCTATCAAGAATTATCTAGAAAAAAGCAATATTATATATATGGAAAAAAATACAGATAGAAAATATTTAGATTGGAAATTGAATAAAAATATTCAGGTTGAACCTAATAAGGACCAAATCAAAATAAGGGATAAAATTCATAATAATGGTCTTTTTTATCTTCCGATTGATTCAAATTCCGAAATCAATTACAAAAAGGTCTTTTTTGATTGGATGGGAATGAATGAAAAATTATTAATATTAAATCACCTCATATCAAATCCGAAAAATTTTTTCTTTCCAGAGCTTGTGATACTTTATCATAAATATAAAGAGAAACCTTGGTTTATCCCAAGAAACTTACTTCTTTTTAATTTGAATATAAATCCAACAAATTTTAGTGAAAATCAAAATATCAAGGGAAGGCAAGAGGATGGTGAGGATTTTTTAAATTTTAGCCCATCCAATTCAAAACAATATTTTGAATTAAAGAATCAAAAAAGTATTGAAGAATCTTTTTTAGACTCAATTGAAAAACTAAAAATATTATTTAAAGGAGATTTTCCTTTGCAATTAAGATGGACTGGACGTTTGAATCAATTGAATCAAAAAATGATGAATAATATCCAGATATACGGTCTCCTGGTTAGCCTCATAAATGTAAGAAATATTACTATATCCTATATTCAAAGGAAAGAAATGAATCTAGATATAATGAGGAGACGTTTAAATCTTACACAATTAATGAAAAAGGGAATATTGATTATGGAACCTGCCCGTCTATCTGTAAAAAATGATGGACAGTTTTTTATGTATCAAATCATAGGTATTTCATTGGTTCATAAAAGTAAACACCAAAGTAATCAAAGATACCGAAACCCCCAAAATGTTGCTAAGAATCATTTTGATGAATCCATTCCAAGACACAAAAGAAAAACTCTAAATAGAGACAACAATAATTCTAATTTGCTTGTTCCTGAAAAAATTTTATCGTCTAGACGTCGTAGAGAATTGAGAATTCTAATTTCTTTCAATTTAAAGAATCAAAATAATGTGCATAGAAATCAATTCTTTTGCAAGGAGAACAAGATAAAAAACTGGAGTCAATTTTTGGATGAAAGTGAAAATTTTGACATAAAAAAAAATGAATTAATTAAATTAAAGTTCTTTTTTTGGCCTAATTATCGATTAGAGGATTTAGCTTGTATGAATCGCTATTGGTTTGACACCAATAATGGGAGCCGCTTTAGTATGTTAAGGATATATATGTATCCCTAATTGAAAATTTTGAGTTTCCTATATATTCTGTTGTTCTATCAATCATCTTTTTTCATTTTTTCTGCCGTCCGTGATCTGTAAATATCCATGTTATATGCAAGTAACCCGATGCACACATGTACTGTCCTACATCCCAGTTTAGGATAAATAATAAGGAAATGGCGTATCAATTAAAGCTATAAATAAATAAACAGAATCTTCGTACTAAACCGTTCGTATCATCTTTTTGTATCACTAGGCAAATGAACTCAAAAATAGGTTAATTTTAATTGATAAAATGAATATAAATCAATTATGATTATTGTGTATACTACATTAAAATTTATGACATTATTATTACTGATCAATAAAATAAATATCTGTAAAAAGGGGAGTATCAAATTATTTTATGGTAAAAAATTCATTTATTTCAATTCTTTTGAAAGAACAAGAAGAAAACAAAGAAAACAGAGGATCTGTTGAATTTCAAGTAGTAAGTTTCACCAATAAGATACGGAAACTTACTTCACATTTAGAATTGCACAAAAAAGACTATTTATCTCAGAGAGGTCTGCGGAAAATTTTGGGAAAACGTCAACGATTGCTGGCTTATTTGTCAAAACAAAATAGAGCGCGTTATAAAGAATTAATAGGGCGGTTGGATATTCGAGAGAGAAAAACTCGTTAATTTGAAGAATTTGAAGAGTTAAGTTAATTCTTCGCTTAAAGTTTGATGAACTTCTTTTCGCTTTCAGCAATTCATGGAAGAATGAATCAGGAAAAACCTATGACTGTACCATCTACAAGAAAAGACCTCATGATAGTAAATATGGGACCTCACCACCCATCAATGCATGGTGTTCTTCGACTCATTGTTACTCTAGATGGTGAAGATGTTATTGACTGTGAACCAATATTGGGTTATTTACACAGAGGTATGGAAAAAATTGCGGAAAATCGAACAATTATACAATATTTGCCTTATGTAACACGTTGGGATTATTTAGCTACTATGTTCACAGAAGCAATAACTGTAAATGCGCCAGAACAATTAGGCAATATTAAAGTCCCTAAAAGGGCCAGTTATATCAGAGTCATTATGTTGGAGTTAAGTCGTATAGCTTCGCATTTGTTATGGCTTGGCCCTTTTATGGCAGATATTGGGGCACAGACTCCTTTCTTCTATATTTTTCGAGAAAGAGAATTGATATATGACCTATTCGAAGCTGCCACCGGTATGCGAATGATGCACAATTTTTTTCGTATTGGTGGAGTCGCTGCTGATTTACCTCATGGCTGGATAGATAAGTGTTTGGATTTTTGCGATTATTTTTTAACAGGAATTGCTGAATATCAAAAACTTATTACACGGAATCCCATTTTTTTAGAACGAGTTGAAGGAGTGGGCATTATTGGTGGAGAGGAAGCAATCAATTGGGGTTTGTCGGGACCAATGCTACGAGCTTCCGGAATACAATGGGATCTTCGTAAAGTTGATCATTATGAGTGTTACGATGAATTTGATTGGGAAGTCCAATGGCAAAAAGAGGGAGATTCATTAGCTCGTTATTTAGTACGAATCAGTGAAATGACAGAATCCATCAAAATTATTCAACAGGCTCTAGAAGGAATTCCGGGAGGGCCCTATGAAAATTTAGAAATCCGCCGTTTTGATAGATTAAAAGATACTGTATGGAATGAGTTTGACTATCGATTCATTAGTAAAAAACCTTCTCCGACTTTTGAATTGTCGAAGCAAGAACTTTATGCGAGAGTCGAAGCACCAAAGGGAGAATTGGGAATTTTTCTGATAGGAGATAAGGGTGTTTTTCCTTGGCGATATAAAATTCGACCGCCGGGGTTTATTAATTTGCAAATTCTTCCTCAGTTAGTTAAAAGAATGAAATTGGCTGATATTATGACGATACTAGGTAGTATAGATATCATTATGGGAGAAGTTGATCGTTAAAATGATAATTGATACAACAGAATTACAAGCTATCAATTCTTTTTCTAGATTGGAATCCTTAAAAGAGGTCTATGGGATCATATGGGTGCTTATCCCTATTTTTACTCCTGTATTAGGAATTACAATAGGTGTACTAGTAATTGTTTGGTTAGAAAGAGAGATATCTGCAGGTATACAACAACGTATTGGTCCTGAATACGCGGGACCTTTGGGAATTCTTCAAGCTCTAGCAGATGGTACCAAATTACTTTTCAAAGAGAATATTCTTCCATCTCGAGGGGATACTCGTTTATTTAGTATTGGACCATCTATAGCAGTCATATCAATTTTATTAAGTTATTTAGTAATTCCTTTTGGTTATCGCCTTGTTCTAGCCGATCTCAGTATTGGTGTTTTTTTATGG